ATGATTGCACTTTTTTTACTAAAGATACGTTTAATTTGAAGACTAGAAACTTATCAAAATTAATCAATCCTATGCCAAGAACCAGATTTGAACTGGTGACACGAGGATTTTCAGTCCTCTGCTCTACCAACTGAGCTATCCCGGCCATTACCGAAGTATCATCCTCATTTTACTAGATGACTTAGGTCTATGTCAATTAAAAGAAACGCAAAAGTAGGAAATGAAAAAAGTTTTGGACCGGGAATTTCTTGGATCTTTGAAAAGAAGACTTTGTAAGTTTTAACATGAAAAATGATATAGATTCTAAATAATTAAAATCGACATTTCTTTCTCATTTGTACGTGTATGATATATCCCACAAGACTTGTATATAATAAGAAAAGAAATTATAGTTTGTAAAAGCGTCAGATGAATGAAAAAAGATAATGAATTTTTGAATAACTAAAAAAAGGGTAAGGTGTCAAACGGACTTTTTGGGGGAGTAGGGTTGGGGATAGAGGGACTTGAACCCTCACGATTTTAAAAGTCAACGGATTTTCATCTTACTATAAATTTCATTGTTGTCAGTATTGACATGTAGAATGGGACTCTATCTTTATTCTCGTCCGATTATTCCACCAAGGATCTATCAGACTATGAAGTTAATCATTTGATCAACACAAGGTAGTGAACTCCATTTGTTAGAACAGCTTCCATTGAGTCTCTGCACCTATCCCTTTTTTCTCGCTTTATAAACTCTGGTTTGTTCGCGTAACCCAGGATTTGGCTCAGGATTGCCCATTGTTAATTCCAGGGTTTCTCTGAATTTGAAAGTTATCACTTAGTAGGTTTCCATACCAAGGCTCAATCCAATTAAGTCCGTAGCGTCTACCAATTCCGCCATATCCCCTTTTTTGCTTTGAGATTAGGATCTCATTATGATGTCTTTCCGCTTTTTCTTATGCCGAAACCTTGGAATTTATTACATATAGATACTTATTTTATTTCTTTGGTATCTTCTTTCATTTTTTTTAGCCCCATCCATATTGATTTAGTCTAATCAACAAAGATTCTATCATTTTTGTATTTGCAATTCAATATGGTTATATATTACAGAACATATATATGTTCTTCCTTTTCTCATCTTTATCTTCAATTTTACGAAATAGTCGAACGGTCGATTCGTTTTTTTTACTTCCATGAAAAGAAATTTATGATCATTATTGAAACGTAGAATTTTACAATGTGCAATGGAAAAAGATTATAAGTCTACTTCGTAGATTTTAAATTCGAATAATTCTAAAAAAAAAAGAAAAAGACAAAAAGTATAAAATAATAATAATAGCATGAGGTTAGAACAAAAAAACAAGAATTTCAAATCAGATATCATTTAACTAAAAAAAAAAGCTTTCCGGTCTAATTCAAATTTTCTTATTTAGAAACTCATGAAATCAAAATAAAAAAGTCGATATATTACTCTATTCTATTAATTAATTAAGGTTCTGTTTTATTTATTTAATGATAGTCACTATTTATTTGAGCTAGATTCTGTTCTAGAATATATAGAATATGATGAATTCTAAATAAATAAGGAAAAATATGAATAGAATAGTTAATTGATACGATCTAGTAGTTTAGTGAATTTGTATGCACTATTTTATTTGAGCCCGCTTAGCTCAGAGGTTAGAGCATCGCATTTGTAATGCGATGGTCATCGGTTCGATTCCGATAGCCGGCTTTTCCATAGTTTTTCGTTTTTTTTTTACATTATTTTTAATGTACGTTCAAAATCAAAGAAGATTGAAAAGACTTCTTTCACCTTTTTCCAAGAGTTACCACGCTATTTATATTATGTCATATAAACTTCCATATAGGAATATATATTGGGTAAAAGGGTGAGATCTTTGCAAAATAAATAAAGAAAATAAAGGAAAATTTTTGTGATTTATTGATTTATATATATTGTATATACAATAAAAAAAATCTGTATATTGAGAGAATATATCTTCTGACTCTTTGTATTCCAATAGTTTGTTGGAGTGGATTTTACGTCATTTATCATTATCATTTAGTTCAGTTTTAACTTTGTTTAGTTTTGTACAATTTCAATAAAAAAGGAGTCTTTATGTCACGTTACCGAGGGCCTCGTTTTAAAAAAATACGCCGTCTGGGGGCTTTACCGGGACTAACTAGTAAAAGGCCTAAGGCAGGAAGCGATCTTCGAAACCAATCACGCTCCGGAAAAAAATCTCAATATCGTATTCGTTTAGAAGAAAAACAAAAATTGCGTTTTCATTATGGTCTTACAGAACGCCAATTACTTAAATATGTTCGTATCGCCGGAAAAGCCAAGGGGTCAACGGGTCAAGTTTTATTACAATTACTTGAAATGCGTTTGGATAACATCCTTTTTCGGTTGGGTATGGCTTTGACTATTCCTCAAGCGCGCCAATTAGTTAACCATGGGCATATTTTAGTTAATGGTTGTATAGTTGATATACCAAGTTATCGCTGCAAACCCCGAGATATTATTACAGTGAAGGATGAACAACCCTCTAGAACTTTGGTTCAAAATCTTCTTGAGTCATCTGCCCCCGAGGAATTGCCAAACCATCTGACTCTTCACACATTCCAATATGAAGGGTTAGTCAATCAAATAATAGATAGGAAATGCGTCGGTTTGAAAATAAATGAATTGCTTGTCGTAGAATATTACTCTCGACAGACTTAAAAAACCTAAGTTAAGTAAAAAAAATAACTAAAAACAAGAGTTCGGACAACTCCCCTTTGCCCTCTTTTTTGATTAAAAATAAAAAGGCAGAAGGTAGGGGATTTTGTCGTGGAATCTTTTTCCTATTCATGTATCATAGATTGGGAGGGAGGTTTGGATCCCTTGTTTGCTCTTCCCAGCATTTTCCATATCAAAGAAATGTAGATTTTATATCTATTCTTTTTTATTTGATTTGATACATTGTGGTCAATTACGTAAGATTGGTGATTTAATTGAAAGTAAGGAAAGAGAGGGATTCGAACCCTCGGTAAACAAAAGTCTACATAACAGTTCCAATGTTACGCCTTCAACCACTCGGCCATCTCTCCGACATCAGGATTATGACTGAGTACCTGGGTGAATAGCGAGTTATTCATCGTTTTTTAGATTATGGTTAATAGATACCTTTTTTGACCGGAAAATTTGGAAGTAGATAGAATCTTTTTTTATAAAAAAACGAGTCCGCTTTTATGTTAGTTCGTACTATAAAATTCCTTTGCTTTGTGAGAAAATTTTCTCACAAAAGAAAAGGTAAAGGAAATAAAAAGAGTTATAGAATGGATTACTACCTATGCCAAGATCGCGTATAAATGGAAATTTTATTGATAAAACCTTTACAATTGTAGCCGATATCTTATTACGAGTCATTCCGACAACTTCCGGAGAAAAAGAGGCATTTACTTATTACAGAGATGGTGCGATTTGATTATCATTATTTGTTTTATTTTTCACCGATTTGGAATAGAAAAAAAACGAGTATTGAAAAAAATCTACGCTTTTGAAGGTGAAGTTTATAATATAAAAAAGCAATCCCTTCTGTCATGTATCCACGATTAATGCAGCCTTAGATGCTTCAATTGTGAATTCTAGTATTGAGCAAAAGGTTTTTACCTATGGTTCCCGTATTACAGATCAATCCTACTAGACTAATACAATATACGAATAGGAGGCACAAGGGAAGAAGCACTACGCCGAGAAATCAACAACACGAAAACTTTCTTCAAAATGATTCCTTTTCTTTCTTCTTCTTCTTTTGGATTGGGACTAATTAAAATGGTTGGAACAATAAACATCCATCTCGTCCGTACTTTGGATACCCGTATAACCATTGAAGACTTTTGAAGTGACTAATTCCTGGAAATTTAGGGGCGTTGAGAACAAAGAAATTTTTATAGTTTCCTTTTTTATTTTTATCTAGTATGAACGAACCCACTTGGTAGTAAGAAAAGATCTTTTACAAGAAGGTTGGCTAGGGATTTCTTGTAAAAACATTAGCCCCGCTTAGTTCATAATGACATCAAATTTTTCATATATTTATTATTTTCATTATGTACCTAAAGGAGGAGCCGTATGAGATGAAAATCTCACATACGGTTCTGAAACGGAGAATTCGTTAAAGCGAATGACGACCGTAACGGATGTCGGCTCAATCTGAAGGAAATTATGCGGAAGCATTACAGAATTATTATGAAGCTATGCGACTAGAAATTGACCCCTATGATCGAAGTTATATACTCTATAATATAGGCCTTATCCACACAAGTAATGGGGAACATACCAAAGCTTTAGAATATTATTTTCGGGCATTAGAACGAAACCCCTTTTTACCACAAGCTTTTAATAATATGGCTGTGATCTGTCATTACGTGCGACTATCTCCACTATAGAAAAAAAGAACGAACAGCTAGTCAATGAAATACTAGAAACAAAAAAAAGGGCTTTCTACATAAGCATCGTCCAAAACGATTTTTTATCAGCTGTAGCAAATAAATAAACTTCATGGATCGAAATATGAAGTGAAGACTAGATATGCCTAAATACTTTCTTTCTATGGATAAAAAAAGATTTAATTGATAGAGGAAGCACCGTAAAGATCAATTGGAAAGGTTTTGGACCGATCCAACAAGAGCTGTTTATTTATATCATAATATGAGATAAATCTTAGGAATCTACTTATGTAATAGAGTGGATCCCCTAAGGTATTGAGCAGCGGTGTAGCATCAGATCCTAAAGACAGTAAGTCTTTTTCTTTTTTATGAAGTATGAAAAAAAGTCTTTTTCACAAATTCTATATAAATTTTTATATGAAAGCGGGATAGTTACCTTTCAGAAAATATTAATATCTAAACATAACAGTGGACATGCCTTTTTTTCTGAAGGTAGGAGAAAAGATAAAACTTATTATATTAATTAATATATTAATTAAATCAAAATGAAAGTTTGAAACTCATGTAATTACTCTCTTTTGTTT